CTTCTTTTATTGCCCTCCTGTCCTGTCGTCAATTGACAGTATGACTTAGGGCGCAATATAATTTAAGTGGTCAAACCATATTTTGGTAAAGCACCTTGAATCCACTGGAGAGTAAAGGATCTTGGATCCAACGCAGAACCCTTTGTGAATGTGAATGAGAGAGATAAAGACGAGAAAGACCAATGAAATCAAGTTTCAAGGTTGTAATTGAATGGTAAAGTTTGATTACCATTAACCTCCAGAATAGTTAACGAGTTTTTCGGTTTGATTCATCTCCTAAAGGCGGCTCTCGGCCTGAGTTATATTAAGTTAAGGTGGCCTTAGGCATTAATTACCTATGGTATTTTTCTTATTACCTAATTGTATTTCTAGTGCTTTTTGATTTCCTAAAGGTGGCCGGGACCTATTATTTCTAGTTGATTTATGAATAAAGGTGGCCATAGGCCCCTATGGTCCAGTGGTTACGACCTCTCTCTTTCACGGAGAAAACGAGGGTTCAAGTCCCTCTAGGGGTGTACCAAGACTCAAGACTGTAGGAGTGGGATTTTCTATCAAGTGATCCATATTTGTCAAGTCCTTCTAATAGTCTACTCATTGGGACTTTGTATTTTAGATCAAGTGATATGTATTTGTCAAATCTGCCTGGGAGACGAAAGGAAGTTGATTATGGAACGTCTAAAATGAATTAGGCGTTGGGTCGATGCCCGAGTGGTTAATGGGGACGGACTGTAAATTCGTTGACAATATGTCTACGCTGGTTCAAATCCAGCTCGGCCCAACAATTTGTCAATCTACTATCAGATGGTAGAACACTCTTGTTCTTAAGAAATACCTGATACGAGAGAATAAAAAAGAATCCAAAATTTCTGCTAGATCTCTTCTTATTTCCCTGGGATTGTAGTTCAATAGGCAAGAGCACCGCCCTGTCAAGGCGGACGTTGCGGGTTCGAGCCCCGTCAGTCCCGACGGATCCAATAAGTACATTAATTCGCCTCTCCATTTTCTGTGAAAGAAGGGACAGAGAGCATAATTGAATTCCGAAGGGGTTTCCCTTCTTTTTTTTTTCAGGATTCTGTCGAAGAAAGAACAAACCCTAAACTAAAATGAAAATAACTAAAATAGTTAAGTTGATAGAATATTCCATCTTTTCTCCCGCCACTCATCTTTCTCATACTTCTTTGTCTTCCAAATAAATTGATATCATTAAAATTTAGAACCTAATTCTTCTCTTTTTCCACTTCGCTTGTATTGTTTGTTGGGGTTTTGTAGTTCGGACGGGTGGTTAGATTTCGTTTCGTTTGATGGTTCTATAAGTAAGACCTGAGGTAGCTTATAGAAAAGAAAGAACAGAAAAGAAGGATAAATAAAGTAAAGGAATTTTTGATTGGTCCGGGAATCCAATCTTGGATTCGGTATGGATAAAAGATGTTCGTATGTTATACTATTCAATTCTCGACGACGAATGAATTTAATAGCTCAGATAGTGTTATTCATGATATTGATCCGATTCAAGATCATCGATAGGTAATGCATTCATTGAATTGACAGGTGAAAGATTTATCATCTCTATGGGATTAAATCCCGAGTTATTGTGAAAAAAAAAAAACGATGGGATTATGGAAGTAAATATTCTTGCATTTATTGCTACTGCACTGTTCATTTTAGTTCCTACTGCTTTTCTACTTATAATTTATGTAAAAACAGTCAGTCAAAACGATTAATTACTTTAAATGAAACTTGACTTCTGAATTCTTATCAATAGTTGAAGAAATCAAATGAAAAGTATTCTATTTTTGCGTCTTAAATGAACTCAACGGGCTATAATTGGCGGTATTCTATGAGATCCGAGAGTATGGTAAGTAAGAAATCAATTTCTTACTTACCATACTCTCTATTAGTGTTATAGTAGTGTATAAAATTGTTTCTAATAAAGTTGGTATACTATATTAGCTTCTATCTTCAATATATGTAGTTATTAATCCATATATGGAATTGACGTAGGACCCAATTCTATTTCTTTGATACATCTATTTATTCCGATGAATCTGAAATAATTGTTTTACTGTTATAGAATACATTTCTCCACTAGAATCCAATGGAATTTGGAAATTAAGATATTTTTATTTGAATTGAAATCATTTTCAAATAAAAAATGCGTTGCAGAACGATCTATAAAACAATTGATACCGTTTCATTCCTCAACTAAATTAGGAGTGCTTTTAAAGTCCACTTCTTCCCCATACTACGAGTGAAAGGGAAAATGTAAAGACTACCATTAAAGCAGCCCAAGCGAGACTTACTATATCCATGTGAATTATGTCCCTTATCTCTATGATAGAATTATTCCATTATTGCTCACTAATAATAGTAGAATGAATGGTCCAGAGTCAAAAAGGGATTCTGGCCGAACACTATTGATGAACCAATCAAATAAATCCATTTCAAAAATTCCTATATGATTTCTAATCGGGAAAGACTAAACACAAGTAAAATAAACAATCACACTACAAAGGAATGTTACTAATGGAACATTTAATAATAAAATAAGAGGGTCCTTTCCTTTTTTATTGCCCTTCAAAGTAAAAATAGATCAATTGCTATCTATTACAAACTTTTTCCCATTTGATCTAATACGTACCCTTTCCCGATTGTCTGTCTGAAGGAGTTGAGAGATAGTATATTATACTCTTGACGAGGGGTTAAAAAAAATTATTATTCTTTTTTTTTTTTTCACTTTTTATTTTCTATAAAAAAGTAAATTATCGATCTCAATCTAATAGTGATTGAATGCCTGAACACTCAGAGATTCTCGCGAGTCTATATATGTAGATTACAGTATAGAAAGAACTTCCCCCAACCAGTAGTTAAATTATCTGCCGGCTATCCAATCAAGACCTAATCAGTAGACATTACATTAGTAGTAGAAAGGAATCGGGAAGTCTTGCTTCGACCATTATAATATTTCTTTTCATTTTGGATTCAAAGATTTCTTTACAAAATCCCTAGAACGGATGTTTAGAATCAACCAAGTATTAACAGTCCCTTATTCTGTTCTGCTGGGTAAAATTGGGTTGAGTTATATCAGCAGAACAGAATAAGAGATTTCAATTCGTTTGTTGATGAGGCGGCACCCGGATTTGAACTGGGGAAAAAGGATTTGCAGTCCCCCGCCTTACCACTCGGCCATGCCGCCAAAACGATACACAATAGGATAAAAATTCCCCTTTTTGGGTTGGATTACTAAATTTTAGTTTATTGTACTTGCATCCCTTTTTTAATCCTTTTTCTAAATTTAGAAAAATTTGAAAAGAAATCCTTTTTCCCCTTTTGATTGTATTTGATCTACCCCTTCGATTGATTATATAGTATCTCAAAACACACAATGCCAAAAAGCTTCCCCTCACTTTTATATTGAAAAAAAAAAAAATTGATATTTTCACTCAAAAAAACCAAAATTTATGACAAATGGGAACCGTTAACTATTCGTTGACTGAGAATTCGTGAATGATTCTTGGATTTGAATCTAAAATTTGGTTTGCCTAATGACATAAGAAAATACAAATCGATACATACTTAATTGATTCTTTTGAATCAAAAATCCTTCTCAATTTCCATTATAACAAAAATGATAAGTATATGTAAACCCCAGAACGGAAATTGTTACACAGATACTAAGTTGGCTATTTAGAGTATGTTGCCTAGAAATCAAAAAGAAAGGGAATCTTTTGGAACAAAAAAAGGCCCGGCTGGGTATTGACCGGGCCAGGCAAAAGGGCACTTCGAACAAAATAAAAGCAAGAAGGTCTTCTTTATTTATCTTTCTATTTGGATCTTTCGAGCATCTAAATGAAATTGCTAATTATATAATAACGATAAAGAATGTGAAAGAAATACTTTCTTTAATCCTTACTTGATGTGTAATGTAACATAGTAATTATCTTTTTCAATTGGGAGAGATGGCTGAGTGGACGAAAGCGGCGGATTGCTAATCCGTTGTACGAGTTATTCGTACCGAGGGTTCGAATCCCTCTCTTTCCGTTTCCGTTGATGACTTTCTATTTTTTTATTTCAAATTTAGCAAACCCCTGTTTATTTTTTTTCCTAGTTAAATGTGTGCTAAAATAAAATAGTAAGAAAATTTGAAAATCAAGCAAGAAAAACGAAATCTTTATTTTATTCTTCACGTCCAGGATTACGTCCTGGATCATTGGATAGGAATCCAAAGATGAAGAGAGAAACAAAGAATATTACTACTGTGTAAACGAAAAGTTTGAGAGTAAGCATTACACAACCTCCAAGATCATTTTTTGAAAAAGAAAAACGAGAAAAGAAAAGATAATAGATCCTCCATTTTTATATCACATATCCTATTTTGACACCAAGAAATGAATTATAGAAATAGAAAAGAATGTTCAGAAATTCAAATAAAGTTGAAATTTTTAATAAGAGTCTTTGATTACCACAAATCACTTTCATACCCACAATTAGATATTGTAAGCACCCCTAAGCTAATAAGGTATTTCGCCGGAAAAAGGATTAAAATCGGGAAATGAGGCGAGCCGGATTTCTCGCGGCTATCCGAGAATTTCAATGTTTGAATTGAATATTCATACTGTCAGACTTATTTGATCTTATCAATTGTTATCATTTTTCTCGAATAAATCATGAATTTTCTAGGATACTATTAAAGATCTTATCGAAAACTTACAGCAGCTTGCCAAACAAAGGCTAAAAGAAAAAAGAACAGGGGTATGACTGGCATAACATCTACGATTGGATTCAAAAAAGCATAGGCTTCGGGCAATTTGGCGAAGAAAAGACTACTCGGATAAAGGGCAGAATTAAGACAGATCAAACTAAAGATATTAAGCATAACAGACATTTTTTTTTCATCGAGATAATTGCATTTTGATTGAGTTATTGATATAAGGAAAAATGAAGAAAGTAAGGTAGACAAAAAAATCCTTCTTTTTCCACTCAATCAAAAATCCTCCAATTCTCAAAGGAGAATAAAAGAAATCATACTTTCATACAATATCTTAATTGAATTATATGTAATGATCAATAAATTCAGTTGAATTCTAGATATACACATGTCAAAATCCTAGCAACGAATCTATAATCAATTCTATAAAGAAGAAAGATTTTCTATAGATAGTTGGACTGGAATTGACGAACACTTAATACCAATATTATTCTTTATTAGTATTAGTGTCCAATATAAATAGAAATGGGGCGTAGCCAAGCGGTAAGGCAACGGGTTTTGGTCCCGCTATTCGGAGGTTCGAATCCTTCCGTCCCAGAGCATATCCCTTGTATCCGAATACTTCTTTTTTGTTCAACAAGGTTCTGTTTCAAGGTCTAATATTGGATAGAATATTATTCCTCTTTATTTTTTTATTTTGAATCATTATTTTCGGAATCATATCTGAATTTTTCACAAACTGAACTAAATCGAGTTCAAATGACATGCAAAAGTAACTAAACCCTTTTGTGATCCAGATAAAGATAAGATGGGACATAGATCTGTATAAAGATTACTTAACCTCAGGTTAAAAAAATATGAAAATACATATAAAAGAGGAAGTGCTTAGCCTATAGGTATGTATTGTTATCCTATTTCAGTGACAAAAAGTCTTTCTATTTTTGTGAAAAATAATTTGCATCCCTAAAATATTCAAATTGAAATATTTAACAATGATATTTCTTTTTCTTGTTCGATCTATTTAGATTATTTGCTTTACATCATTGACAATTCCATTCGAAAAGAAACAGAAAATGATGTTTCTTATGATAGTCTTTACTGTAAAACTTGACTCAAATAATGATGTAGAAGTAAGACTCAAATAATGATGTAGAAGTAAGAAACTTTTTCAAGTATAAATATTTGTAATGATTCTTGATGGATTGAATCTTTGGGAAGTTTTGGGAAGTTGGAATGGGTCAGTCTATCTTATTGAGTCACTTGAAGAGGCAGAGTCAAATAGAATTTATTTATCCGTGTGATTTCTGTTAGTTATGTTATTTCTATATTTAGATTTTTGGATATTTCTGTTAGACATTTTTTTGAGATAGAGATTTATATAAAAAGTTCCATTCATACAAAAAAGCCGGGGTCTTGCTAATATTTCTTAAGAAAAATCTTTATTATCTATGTAGATAAGAAAAAATAAAATATAAATGACTATGTCTCTGTACCGACTGAACCAATGATTATTCATGATTCCATAATTGAATCAATTCCATACTGGTTCCAAATTAGAGGAATGTTATGGTAAAACTTCGTTTAAAACGATGTGGTAGAAAGCAACGTGCGACTTGAAGGACACGATCCGGTGTGGATTCTTATTCTTACATCCACCATTTTATATAGGAATGAAGGTGCTCTTGGCTCGACGTCGTTTTTCTATTCTACTAGAACCCTTCTTTTTTTTATTGGGTTGTAATGTAAATAGTTCGTGATGGAGCTCGAGTAGAAAGTATTTATTAATTTCTCAGGGGCAACGATCTAGGGTTAATGCCAATCAATAAATTGGAACAACTTCGTAAGTATATCTTCGATATAGAAATCGAAAGGATCCGATTCGAGCAAAATTTCAATTCAAAAAAATTTGTTGGAACGGCTAAAACTTTTTCGATCCACAGTGTATCGCGCACGAATCAACCATCGGTATGATTCTTTGATAGAAAGAAATCACAAAAGGGGTATGTTGCTACCATTTTGAAAGGATTAAGAAGCACCGAAGTAATGTCTAAACCCAATGATTTAAAACCAAGATAAAGGATCCCAGAACAAGGAAACACCACTTCAATTGTCTCACGGATCCAAATAAAGAATCCAAATATTTTTTAAACGAGACGAAAAAAAGGGGGGGTTAAAGACCACTCAAAAAAAATCTTAATAAATTAAGATATTTGATAATTATTGAACTTGAGTTATGAGTACAAATGATTTTTTTTTTTTCAGGAAGTAAGCTAAAGAAAAATGACTATGAGTTAAATTATAGACTAATTTATTTTACGGATTCCTTTCCTATTGATTTTATTCTAATTTTATCCACAGACAAAACTTCGAATCATTTTTTATCGAGCCGTACGAGGAGAAAACTTCTTATACGGTTCTAGGGGGGGGGGGGAGCTCTTTTTCATCTACATCTATCCCGATGAGCCGTCTATCGAATCGTTGCAATTGATGTTCGATCTCGAAGAGAAGGAAGAGATCTTCGGAAAGTGGGTTTTTATGATCCTATCAAGAATCAAACTTATTTAAACGTTCCCGCTATTCTCTATTTCCTTGAAAAAGGCGCTCAGCCTACAGGAACTGTTCAGGATATTTTAAAAAAGGCAGAGGTTTTTAAGGAACTTTGCTCTAATCAAACGAAATTAAATTAAGTAAATAAAAACTAAGGATAGTATAGTGATTTCTATATCATTTTGGATATCTTTTCTATACTATGTTTTTTTATTTCCTTCTTTTCTTGCTCTATTCGTATCTATTTA